AAAATAGGCACAAGGAAAGAGCAATAGACCGGACCAACCTACAAAAACGAAACGGTCCCTCCGCAACCAGTCATCCATAGTATCAAATAAATCCTTTTCGTCTTTGGTAAATCTACCAAGGGCTATAGTCATAGTGATCCTCCTATTCAACTACTTCAACCATTTCCGAACACCTCATAGCATTTTCGGGACATACGAGAGTTCAATCATTTATGTATGATTCCTCGTCCACTTCCAATGGGTTTCGAAGAAAAAAATACTTTTTTTCTTTTCTATTGGGTCATAAACCGACCTAGATAAATCCACGAGCTCGATTATTCCTTCCTCTTCTTATTCTGAATAACTATCTGAATCCTGAATTGTCTTATGACTCATCAATCAGATGAATTTTTTGAAATAACTATTCAAGGAACAAATGATCCCCGCTCCCACCACCAGTAGCTCCTCCGATTTACACCCGCTCCATCAACTAATCTTATTTTTGGATCTTTTTTGTGATATTTAGAAAAGATTAATAAATATAATATCTTTATGGATTCTTCCAACTTCTATGTATAGTAAATTACTACAGTACCCTATATAATATCTAATTTATTCCTTTTTTGACTCTTTAATCTTTTTTAAGATTTTTTTTTGTTGTTTTTTTTTATATTTCCCCCTTTTCCTTCAGATAAATCGAAAACTCCGGAGTATGGTATATTTTTTAACGGGTCGAACCAAAAAAGCCGCTTTTTATATTTTCTTATTTACTTTACCTTTAGTTGTCATAAAAAAAGGAAAATTCCCTATTTTTCCCTGCGACCAAATTAAATGAAATATGCTATACAGTATTAAAATAATTAAATACTATATCTATATATATATAGGAGACTGGAAACGAAAATATCTTTCTCGTATCCGTTATCCATCACATTGGCGAAACAAAAATATCGGATGCATCAATATGTAAGGGTAAGGTACATGAAGCCACGATCTGATATATATATATATATATAATAGATAAACATCCTCTCTAGACTAGATATAAGCAACTGATCTTTCTTTGGAATCAAAGAAAGATATTAACAAATAGACGTCTCTTATTTTGTGACTCGGAATAAATAAACGTTTCCTATCGACGAACAGAATAATAATTTATTCCTATGGAGGATCCAGGAACAAGAAGATTTAATCGGAAATATCGACAAATTCGTGTGGCGTAGTCTAAGGAAATAAAAACAATTCCGAGACTACTATTCTATCTCTATCGAATTTGAATATCAGAATAGCTGATGTAGTCACGATTCAATGGGTCAGGTCCACTTACCTTTTCTTTTGTTTATTTCTTCTATTTACATTTAAGAAGTAGGAATATTTGGCGATTCATAATGGGAATTGAGTAGATAGAATATCTATGTCCTAGAACCAAAAATATTGAATAATGAAACCTGAGTAGAAGTATAGCCTGTAGTGGCATAGTCGTCCTCCCAATATCCAATAAGTGGGGTGACTTAACTTATCATTATAATGACTATAATATAACTCATTATAATAAAAACTATTCTATTTATAATATGCTTATGTGGACTTTTTTTATTACAAATATCAACAATCTCTCTATTATCCACTAAAGAATGAAGACTCAAACTGGAGTTTTGTGGAAAAAGCCCCTTATCGGATTTGAACCGATGACTTACGCCTTACCATGGCGTTACTCTACCGCTGAGTTAAAAGGGCCTATTTTATTCCATTCCGGAATGAACCAATGTGAAGACATATATATATATATATATGTACATATATTATATACATAGGTGCATGCAGTAGACTCATAGTGTCTCATTCGGGAATAATAATTTTGTTAGGCAGTCTAGCCTAAAACCTAATTTTTTTTTATTTGCTTTTATTGACCCCTATCACAACGAGATTCGCTTGATTGATACACAATTTGACATAGGATCCAAGATATTTGATATGTGATCAAATCATGTAATGAAAAGATTCAACTCGTACCTGGAATCAAGCTCTAAAAAAAAAACTTTGCTATCGTTTTTTTTTTATTTCCTAGCTGTGAGACGGGCATATCTCATCTTAACAATGCGTGAATCGATGGGTGAAAGTCAAAAAATGGAGTTTCACCTTTTTCTGTCGGACAAATCGCCGGGATCCTATACTTCATTAATGGATAAGTATTATAACATTATTTCTCTATATGAAATGAAGTAATGTTTATTTTATTTATACTATATAGAATGTTTATCCATTATAATGATATGGATATATCATACATATTTTATTTCTATATATTCTAATAATATAATGAATGATATATATACTATGACACATCATTAGAATATATAGAAATAAGAAATAGAATAGATAAATTTTGAATGGTTCATGAACCACGAATGAAGAATAGAAAAATTCTATCGGAATCACGAAAGGTGGAAAACTTATTCAGATTTAGTCACACCATTATATTGACAATTACACAAAACTATTCATACTAAGAGCTAAGAGT